TACCGACTGAACAAATGATTATTCATGATTTCATACTGGCTTCAAATTAGAAAAATGTTATGGTAAAACTTCGTTTGAAACGATATGGTAGAAAGCAACGTGCGACTTGAAGGACACGATCCGTTGTGGATTTTTACACCCACCACTTTATATAAGAATGAAGGTGCTCTTGGCTCGACATCGGTTGTTCTGTTCCACTGGAACCTCTCCTTTATTTGGGGGGGTTGTAATGTAAATAGTCTATGATGAAGCTCGAGTAGAAAGTATTGATTCATTTCTCAGGGGCAAGGATCTAGGGTTAATGCCAATCAATAAATTGGAACAACTTCGTAAGTATATCTTCGATATGGAAATTGAAAGGGTTCCAGTCGAAAAGAAAAATTTCTTAGAATTGACAAAACTCTTTCGATACAAAATTTATCACGTGGGAATCAACCGTTTGTATGATTCTTTGATAGAAGATAGAAAGAAATCACAAAAAAAGGCAGGTTGCTGCCATTTTGAAAGGATTAAAAATCACCGAAGTTATGTCTAAACCTAATGATTTAAAACAAAGAAAAGATAAAGGATCCCAGAACAAGGAAAGACCCTTTCAATTGTCTCAATAACTAGACCAGAAAAAAATCCAATACAAATAGATTTGTAAACGAGACAAACAAAAAGGAAAAGGGTTTAAAGACCACTCAAAAAATGAAATGCCTTAAAGATTTTCCTTTCAGCTATTTGAGAGTTATTCAACTTGAGTTATGAGTACGAATGGTTTTTTTGTTTTCAGGAAGGAAGAATAAAAAAGAAAAGGACTTCAATCATAATCTAATTGATTTGATCATTTTATAGACCTATTTGCCATTGTTATTATATAGAATATATAATATAATACATAATAAAAAAATAGAACTTGGAATCATTTTTTCTCGAGCCGTACGAGGCGAAAACTTCCTATACGTTTCTAGGGGGGGGGTATTATTCATCTACATCTATCCCAATGAGCCGTCTATCGAATCGTTGCAATTGATGTTCGATCTCGAAGAGAAGGAAGAGATCTTGGGAAAGTGGGTTTTTATGATCCGATAAAAAATCAAACTTATTTAAATGTTCCTGCTATTCTATATTTCCTTGAAAAGGGTGCTCAACCTACAGAAACGGTTCAGGATATTTTAAAAAAGGCAGAGGTTTTTAAAGAATTTCGCCCTAAATTAAAGGAAATTTAATTAATTAATTAAGGAAATACAAAAAGTAGAGAAATTTTCTCTACTTTTTGTATTTCCTCTTTTGTTCTATTCGTACCTATTCATGATTCCATACCGGTTCCAAATTAGAGATAAAGTAGTTCAGTTTTAGTTTGATTTAAATTCCATTTTTTATTATGAAACCATTTTTACTGTTCCTAGTGAACAAAATAGTCAATTCAGTGATTGTACGCGGACTCTTTTGTGGATTTATGACCACAGCCACCGTAGGTCTCGGCTACGGCTATTTCTTCGTTGTAGCCAGCGTCTTCATAAAAGACAACCGGAGACGGGTAGGAGTGGTGGCTGCTTTTGGTACGGCACAGTTCGTGATGTTCGCATCGGTCTATAATAGGCCGCTCCATAAAGGATTGGTTCAACCTCATCGCATAAAAATGTTCTTGTTCTTTCTGTCATTTTTCTTGCTTCAGCTTTTATGGACCAGTCTAACAACTTTGCGCAACTGGCCGCTTTTGGATCTTAACGATAAAAGAAAGCCCGTGCTAAGTAAACGAAGGCGTGTGGTAAAGCGCCTCTTCTTCCTTCAATTGGAATTTATGATGAATTTCTTTGTGCAATTATACAACTCGTACCTTAAACCTGATTCAATGATCCCCGGATTAGTCAACTTTTGTCTCTCCCGCTATAACAACGACAACGAAAAGAAAATTGTATTTGTAAGAAGTAGTTTGATTGATGAAGTTGTTGGAATTCATATTGATCATAATCATTTGGGTAAGAAAGAACTTTTTTGAATCTGATAACGAAGATTCAAATGAAAATAAGTGAAATAGATAAAGGTTGATCTATTTCACTTATTCTCTATTTCACTTATTCGGCTGGAATGGCAGCGAATCGAACAAAAAAAAGTCATCAAAAAAATGACTGAGATAATCGAGTTAATATATATCGTATAGAAAACGATTCCACTTATAAGAAAGGAGGAAAAATAGACAATGGCTATTCATTTCACTGCGTCAGATCGATAATCTATCTGCGAATTTCCGTATAGAAAGAAATAGAAAAAATATTCGAAATAAATAGAATATAATAGATAGAATATAATAGAAAGAATTGGAATACATGGAAAAAAGATTCTGGCTAGATCGTAGACTTGACCCTACTGCCGTTTTGTATTTTTATTTATTATATCATTATTTTTTTTATTTCTCATTATTGAGATAAACAAGCAGGAGTACTCACACTACTCCTAAAACCCCTAAAACTATAGGAGTTACTATGAAAATTAAAGAATTTTTACTCTTGCTAGT